AAAAAAAAAGAAGTACACAGATATGACATATCATTATATGGATAAGGGTGGGGGATTATGGGACAAAAAATAAATCCACTTGGTTTCAGACTTGGTACAACCCAAGGTCATCATTCTATTTGGTTTGCACAAGCCAAAAATTATTCCGATGGTCTGCAAGAAGATCAAAAAATACGAAATTGTATCAAGAATTATTTACAAAAAAATATGAGAATATCCTCTGGTGTGGAGGGAATTGCACGCATAGAAATTCGAAAAAGAATTGATCTGATTCAAGTCATAATTTATATGGGATTCCCAAAGTTATTACTAGAAGGCAAGACGCGAAGAATTGAAGAATTACAGATGAATGTACAAAAAGAACTTAATTGTGTGAACCGAAAACTCAACATTGCTATTACAAGAATTACAAACCCTTATGGGCACCCTAATATTCTTGCAGAATTTATAGCCGGACAGTTAAAGAATAGAGTTTCATTTCGCAAAGCAATAAAAAAGGCTATTGAATTAACCGAACAGGCAGATACAAAAGGAATTCAAGTACAAATTGCAGGTCGCCTCGACGGAAAAGAAATTGCACGTGTCGAATGGATGAGAGAAGGTAGGGTTCCTCTACAAACCATTCGAGCTAAAATTGATTATTGTTCCTATGGAGTCCGAACGGTCTATGGAGTATTAGGCATCAAAATTTGGATATTTTGGGAATAAGAATACTTTCCCTGGCTTTACTCTTTACACTATATCCATTGATAAAAAAAAATAGAATAAAAAAAACTTTTTCTTTTCATGCTTTTTCTCTTAAATCAAAAAAATAAGCAATTCTATAGGTTTGAATAAAAATTTGATTGATGATTTCATATAATTGCTATGCTTAGTGTGCGACTCGTTGGTTTTTTTTTATAGGATAGAATTCCAAAAAAATGGACAGACCCCTACTGTGAACTAATAACTATATAACTAATAACCAACTCATCGTTTCACATTATCTGGATACAAAAAAGCAGTCAAGATATGATATATTGGTCATATCATTGTAGCAACTGAAATCTTTCTTACATAAAGAAAAAAAATAAATCTGATTATGATATAAAAAAAGTATGCAGATAAAGGAAAGGTTGAGAGAAAGAAAGAAAAAGAATATCAATGATATAGGATTCCAATATATGTAAGGTTTATGAGTCATCTCATAAAAGGCAGTGTAATAAAGCATCAATACTGATTCATCCATAAGTATATGAATCTATTCATAGAAAAAAATAAAGAGCCTCGAGCCAATAAAGACTAAAAAGATTGACTCAAGAACAAATTTCATGAGGGGCTCCATTGTAGAATTCAAACCTAACCATTAATTGCGAAGCGACGGGAACGATGGAACCTATGAATACGTAAGATTCTATTGAAAAATGAATCCTAATAATTCATTAGGTAGGATGGCGGAACGAACCAGGGACCAATTCATTTATTCCGAGAATTCATGAGCTAACCCTACAACTAAAATAGATATTGAAAGAGTAAATATTCGCCCGCGAAGGTTTTTATTAGATTACTCAATCTTGTTCGATCCAATATAATAATATGATCAAAGGCAAAACAAAATAAAGATTCGTTAGAAAAAAACCACATTATCTCACTATCTAGAAATAGAAATAATTATCTAGAAAAAAAAAATACATGTTTAAGTATATATCCAAACAAGATATAGAAATTTCTAATAGATTAGATGAAATCTCAAAGAATCCATGATTCCGTATATTTTCATAAAATTCTCAAATTCGAATCGTTTCATTCGCGATGAGCCGGATGAGAAGAAACTCTCATGTCCGGTTCTGTAGTAGAGATGGAATTGAGAAAGAACCATCAACTATAACCCTAAAAGAACCAGATTTCGAAAACAACATAGAGGAAGAATGAAAGGAATATCTTATCGAGGTAATCGTATTTGTTTCGGTAAATATGCTCTTCAGGCACTTGAACCCGCTTGGATCACATCTAGACAAATAGAAGCAGGGCGACGAGCAATGACAAGAAATGTGCGCCGTGGTGGAAAAATATGGGTACGTATATTTCCAGACAAACCAGTTACGGTAAGACCTACGGAAACACGTATGGGTTCGGGTAAAGGATCTCCCGAATATTGGGTAGCTGTCGTTAAACCAGGTCGAATACTTTATGAAATGGGCGGAGTAGCAGAAAATATAGCCAGAAAGGCTATTTCAATAGCGGCGTCCAAAATGCCTATACGAACTCAATTTATTATTTCGGGATAGGAACGTAGAACCAAAGAAAAGAAGTCTTGGGGATAAAAAAAAATTGCAGGTTTCTTTTTGACAAACAATATTTCTTTTTTTTTTTACTTCGCCCTTTGGATTAACATTGAAAGAACAGATTCAAAAATGATATGATTCAACCTCAAAGCCATTTGAATGTAGCGGATAACAGCGGGGCCCGAGAATTAATGTGTATTAGAATCATAGGAGCTAGTAATCGCCGATATGCTCATATCGGTGACATTATTGTTGCTGTGATCAAGGAAGCATTACCAAACACACCTCTAGAAAGATCAGAGGTGATCAGAGCTGTAATTGTACGTACTTGTAAAGAACTTAAACGTGACAACGGTATGATAATACGATATGATGATAATGCTGCAGTTGTGATTGATCAAGAAGGAAATCCAAAAGGAACTCGAGTTTTTGGTGCGATTGCCCGAGAATTGAGACAGTTAAATTTCACTAAAATAGTTTCATTAGCACCTGAGGTATTATAAGATGAGATCATACGTAATATAGTTATATTATACATAGTATTTGGATGAAATAGAGTAATTAGTGGATTAGGTTGTATCGGACGCATATCCCTTTATTTAATAACAAAAATATAAAAATTAAAAAATAAATAAAAAATAGCATGTTGATTATATCAAAAATGGGAGGCAACCAAAATTTTAGTTTATCATGGGTAGGGACACTATTGCTGACATAATAACCTCTATACGAAATGCTGACATGAATAGAAAAGGGACGATTCAAATAGCATCCACTAACATCACGGAAAACATTGTTAAAATACTTTTAAGAGAAGGTTTTATCAAAAACGTGAGGAAGCATCAGGAAAACAACAAATATTTTTTGGTTTTAACCCTACGACATAGAAGGAATAGGAAAGGACCCTATCGAACTATTTTAAATTTAAAACGTATCAGTAGGCCTGGCCTACGAATCTATTCGAACTATCAACGAATTCCTAGAATTTTAGGCGGGATGGGGATTGTAATTCTTTCTACTTCTCGAGGTATAATGACAGACCGAGAGGCTCGACTAGAAGGAATCGGCGGAGAAATTTTGTGTTATATATGGTAATCTTTCTGTTCTGATATCCGAATTGGATCCGGAATTTGCTATTTGTCAAAAGAAAAAAGGGTGGGTTAGTTGATATCATTCCTACTACATTAGGTGATACTTCTAGGGCTTTTACCTAGAATGAAAGAACAAAAAAATGGATTCAGGAAGGTTTAATTAATGAATCACTTCTGCTTCTCAATGGTATGTATGCTCAGGGTTTTTCGATAATGAAGATCTAATTCTAGGTTATGTTTCATGAAGGATCCGACGGAGTTTTACACGTATACTATGGGGGGAGAGGGGCAAAATTGAAGTAAGTCGTTATGATTCAAGCAGAGGGCGTATAATTTATAGATGCCACAACAAGGATTCGAATGATTAAGTTGTTTTGTCAACTTCAGCATTCCCTTCATGGGGATACAATTTGAGGTTCAACATTTCAAGAAACTTATTTTCTTCCAATAAATAGAGTCAGAATTAAGTTAAGGAACGACAACTATGAAAATAAGGGCCTCCGTTCGTAAAATTTGTGAAAAATGTCGACTGATCCGTAGAAGAGGACGAATTATAGTAATTTGTTCTAATCCGAGACATAAACAAAGACAAGGATAATCTTTTGAAAAGGGGCTCTCTAACGTAAAGGACCCAATGAAAAAAATAGGATCTGTTTTGACATGAAATGGATATATCCATATATCTCGAATTTTGATTTATGAGATGATAAAGTATGGCAAAATCTATACCAAGAACTGGTTCACGTAGGAATGTCCGTAGTGGTTCACGTAAAAGTACACGTAGAATACCAAAGGGAGTTATTCATGTTCAAGCAAGTTTCAACAATACCATTGTGACTGTTACAGATGTACGGGGTCGGGTAATTTCTTGGTCCTCCGCCGGTACTTGTGGATTCAATGGTACAAGAAGGGGGACACCATTTGCTGCTCAAACCGCAGCAGGAAATGCTATTCGGACAGTAGTAGATCAAGGTATGCAACGAGCAGAAGTCATGATAAAAGGTCCTGGTCTCGGAAGAGATGCAGCATTAAGAGCTATTCGTAGAAGTGGTATACTATTAAGTTTCGTACGTGATGTAACCCCTATGCCACATAATGGCTGTAGACCTCCTAAAAAAAGACGTGTGTAGAAATCAAAATGAAAGAGATTTCAAGAGAAATAAACGATTCAATGATCTGATCAAATAATATTATTATGGTTCGAGAGAAAGTAAGAGTATCTACTCGGACACTACAGTGGAAGTGTGTCGAATCAAGAGCAGACAGTAAGCGTCTTTATTATGGACGCTTTATTCTATCTCCCCTTATGAAAGGGCAAGCCGATACAATAGGCATTGCGATGCGAAGAGCTTTGCTTGGTGAAATAGAAGGAACATGTATCACCCGTGCAAAATTTGAAAAAATACCACATGAATATTCTACCATAGTAGGTATTCAAGAATCAGTACATGAAATTTTAATGAATTTGAAAGAAATTGTATTGAGAAGTAATCTATATGGAACTCGCAACGCGTCTATTTGTGTCAAGGGTCCTGGATGTGTAACTGCTCAAGACATCATCTTACCAACTTCTGTGGAAATCGTTGATAACACACAGTATATAGCTAATCTAACGGAACCCATTAATTTGTGTATTGGATTACAA